CGAAACTGATCTGCTTCTATTTCTACTTTCCGTAAGCGAGTCCGGGCTTTTTCCAGCTGTTCGACGGCCCCCTCGCGCAATTCTTCTGAATTTTTAATCGTATTCAAGATTCTCTGTTTTCGATTATCTAATAAATCACTTAATGAAAGTAGATTATCTTTCCATTCATTTCAAAAATTCCATGATCCCTTCCCGAACCAAACATGAATCTTTCAATTCATTTGGCTCTCACGCTCAATGTAAATTACCATATCTTTATTGTTAATGTAATGAGCCTATCCTCTATTCTCTTGTCATATTTCAAAATGAAATCAAAATATCAAACTAATCCAAGACAAAAAAATTCGGAGGACTCTTCTGACTAAACAAAAAATATGTAATTGTCAGCAAAATTGTTTACTTTTTTAATCCAAGAAGTTTTTCTTACTTTATACACAATAGGTCATCGATTCAGCATTGGCTAAAAAAGGGGATAAAATCCCCAATAAGTAGTTCAAATCATTTTATCAATATGAGTGTTCTCTATTGATAAAAATTATTTATTTGAAACCATCTCTATATTAACATAGTGGTAGAAAGAGTACCATGCTGCGTCTGGACTTCAAACAGTTTAGCTTTAACCATGTTAATGGGCCCATATTATTGGTTGATAGAGAATCAAAGTGGATTTTCCAATAAATTACGAAATGCTATAGTTCTTACATATGATTTCTGAATTTATTCAGAAGTAATTCGCGAGATCATGCACCCTTCTTTCTTAGGTATAACTTTCCTAGTTATAAGAGAAAAAGTACATCTGGTTGGATCCAGCCTATTCTTGAAATAAACAACTCGCACACACTCCCTTTCCAAAAAAGATCAAGACCCCAAGCACTACACTTAGATTTATTAGATTTGTTGCAAAAATATCGGTATTAAACCCGAAACTCCCGGCGGATGGCCATTGGCCCAAAGAAAGGAAAGAATCGGTTACATTTTTCATATGATCTCCTCTATAGATAGACTAAAAAATCGAACAGAGTTCTTTTTGTATTACTTTGCCCTATATATATTTCTAGTTTCCTACTTTCTAAATCGAATCAAAAATATATTCGATTTAGAAATATTGAATTACCTTCTTGGTTGCAACCCCTCTTAAAAGGCCTACGAACACAAACGGGAAGGATGAAAGCGAGTTCGTATGCTAATTCCTCATCCGCAAATCAGCCCTTCCCGTGGGTTATTTTCTCAACGAATAAGTAATTCTAGGAATGAAATCTTTATATAATTCGAAAAAGCAAAGCACAAGTCCAAGGCAATATAATAAAATATGAAAAATTTTAATTTTTCATATTTCTAATATTAAACAAAAGGATTAGCAAATAAAAGTGCTAATGCTACAACCAAGCCATAAATTGTTAAAGCTTCCATGAAAGCTAGACTAAGCAATAAAGTACCTCGTATTTTTCCCTCCGCCTCGGGCTGTCTCGCGATACCTTCTACAGCTTGACCCGCAGCAGTACCTTGACCAACTCCAGGTCCAATAGAAGCAAGCCCTACAGCCAATCCAGCAGCAATAACGGAAGCGGCAGAAATCAGTGGATTCATGATAAGTTCCTCGTACCAAAAAAAAAATGGTTAATGATACATTCAACCAATGAACTATAACTTAATTATTCGATTGCTACGATTCATCCAGTCAAAGTAACTACGAACTTCGAATTCAAGTAATAACATTCTTGAATTATCAAACCTACTTTGATATCTCTTTTTTAGTTTCTCTCGAGAAAGTCTTTGTGAATCCATACAACTTTAGTTTTTCCGTTTCTTTGTCCCGAACCGCTCTTTGACTTTGAATTCTTCGATTTTTTTATTGACTTCATCTTCAACTCACAGTCACATATGAGACGGAAGGACTTCTATAGAATCCCCATCTACACTCATATTCGATTAGTAGGGAAATTTAGATATATCTTTAGCTCGTATATAACTAGTCAATATCTAATATCACATATACATGTCTTTCTTCCACAATGTAAACCCACTCTTTCTTCATCTTGAATTCAATCGGATTTAATAAGGATGCGTCTAACCCTTGACAAGAGTTAACTTATCGCCATTCAATTCCATATACCTAGTTCGACCTTCCCTCTACGAACCATTTATGAATCCCCTTTGTTATAAATTTTCCTTTCCCTTCCCCCTTGTTTATCATTATCCTGCAACCTAAATTGATAAGATAATCAATGGATAAATTGATTGGGCCGAATCGTTGCATAGACATTAATTTGATTGATCTAAGTTCATACAATTTATTATTTATTAATATTTTCGTTTGGTCAATCGTTGAATAAAATCAACTCAAAAGGCGAATCGTTTGATAGAACATCCTTTTTATTTAATAACACGTCGTAATATCGCAAGACTTCTTAGTCAAATTAGGAGTCCAAATAGTTAATATTCGGATTGGATGACCCATCTAAATTGAATATTCATTGAGGGGAAGGTTTGATTATGGTAT